CTGATTCCGAATATATATATGAATTGTCCTAAATATTCAAAACCCTTTCATTTGGCCTTTTTCTAAAAAAAAACATGAAAAAAATCCAATGGATTTAAAACTTATTTTTCGGTAAATCAATTACGAAATTTTTTTCTAGAATCCCTAAAATTTGTTTGACATCTTCTATGCGAAAATGCTCCATTTTCATAAGATCTTCTTGGCTGTTATTCAAAAGGTCCAACAATGTATATATATTGGACCTTTTGAGACAATTATAGATCCTGGGAGGCAATTCTGATTGGTCAATAAAAATCGATTTCAACGCCATTTTTTTTTTTTTTTTTTTTAGTTTAGCCAATTTATCATAAAAGGTAAAAGGGGGTAAAGGAAACATGTGTTGATTGTCCTCTAAATTTAGATTTTCTTCTTTGGTATGTAAAAAGGGAATCAATAAATCAATCAAATTCCGAGAGGCTTCGTGAAGTGCTTCTTTAGGAGTTAAACTTCCATTTGTCCATATTTCGAGAAATAGTATTTCTTTGTTACCATTTTCATAAGAATGAATACTATGATTCGCATTTCGAACAGGCATGAATACAGGATCTATAGGATAACTTCCATCTTGAAAGGTATTTGGCGCTTTTATAAGATATCCGCGATTCTTCTCTATTTGTAATCCAATAACCAACTCAATGGGTTCTGTTAAGCTAGCTATATGCTGTGTATTATCGACGATTTCTACATAAGGCGGTAAGATGATATCTTGAGCAGTTACATATCCAGGGCCTCTGACACAAATAGACGCCTCACAAGTTCCATAGAGATTACTTCTCAATACGATTTCTTTCAAATTCATTAAAATTTCATGTACTGATTCTTGAATACCCCTTATCGTAGAATATTCGTGTGATATTTTCTCAGATTTTGCGCGTGTGATACATGTTCCTTCGATTTCTCCAAGCAAAGCCCTTCGCATCGCAATGCCTATTGTGTCTGCTTGACCTTTCATAAGCGGAGACAGAATAAAGCGCCCATAAAAAAGACGCTTACTGTCTGCTGCTGATTCAACACACTTCCACTGTAGTGTCCGAGTAGATACTGTTATTTTCTCTCGAACCATAATAATATTATTTGATCAGATCATTGAATCATTTATTTCTCTTGTTTCTCTTACTATTCAAATATCTTCCTTTTTTATTTCTACACACGTCTTTTTTTCGGGGGTCTACAGCCATTATGTGGCATAGGGGTTACATCCCGTACGAAAGTTAATAGTATACCACTTCTGCGAATAGCTCGTAATGCTGCGTCTCTTCCGAGACCTGGACCTTTAATCATGACTTCTGCTCGTTGCATACCTTGATCTACTACTGCACGAATAGCATTTGCCGCTGCGGTTTGAGCAGCAAATGGCGTCCCTCTTCTTGTACCTCCGAAGCCACAAGTACCGGCAGAGGACCAAGAAACCACCCGCCCGCGTACATCTGTAACAGTCACAATGGTATTATTGAAACTTGCTTGAATATGAATAACCCCCTTTGGTATTTTACGTGTACTCTTACGTGAACCAATACGTCCACGTGAACCCCTTTTCGGTATAGCTTTTGCCATATTTTATGATCTCATAAATTTGAGTCAGAGATATATGGATATATCCATTTCATGTCAAAACGGATTCCCTATTTGTATATCAGGTCTTTAACGAGTTTGATTATCCTTGTCTTTGTTTATGTCTTGGGTTGGAACAAATTACTATAATTCGTCCCCGACGACGGATTAGTCGACATTTTTCACAAATTTTACGAACGGAAGCTCTTATTTTCATATTTGCCACTCCTTACTTTAATTTTGAATCCACTTTTTGGAAGAAAATAAGTTTCTTGAAATTTTCGATTTCGAATCGTATTCCTACCAAAGAAATGGTTAAGTTAAAAAACACCTAATCTTTCGAATCTTTGTTGCGGAGTCGATAAATTATACGACCTCTGGTTGAATCATAACGACTTACTTCAATTTTTACTCTATCTCCTGGCAGTATCCGTATAAAACTACGTCGGATCTTTCCTGAAACATAACCTAGAATAATATCTTCATTATCTAAACGAACCCGGAACATACCGTTGGGAAGCGATTCAGTAATTAAACCTTCATGAATCCATTTTTGTTCTTTCATTCCAGGTAAAACCCCCTTGAAGTATCAACTAGTGGAGGAAGAACCCTATTAGAGAACCCATCCCTTCTCTTTTCTTTTTCACAAAAAAGAAGTTTCATATCGGATATTAGAAAGATTACCATATATAACACAAAATTTCTCCGCCTATTCTTTCTAGTCGAGCCTCTCGGTCTGTCATTATACCTCGAGAAGTAGAAAGAATTACAACCCCCATCCCACCTAAAATTCTAGGAATTCTTTGATAGTTAGAATAGATTCGTAGACCCGGCCGACTTATCCGTTTTAAATTTAAAAGATTTCTATAAGTCCTTTTCCTATTCCTTCTATGTCGTAGGGTTAAAACCAAAAAATATTTGTTGTTCTCTCGATGTTTTCTCACATTTTCGAGAAAACCCTCTCGTAAAAGTATTTTAACAATACTTTGGCTGATATTAGTAGATGCTACTCGAACCACGCTTTTTCTATACATATCGGCATTTCGTATAGAAGTTATTATGTCAGCAATAGTATCACTACTCATGATTAATTAAAATTATTGGTGCCTCCTAATTTCGATATAATCAACATGTTTTTCTTTTTTTTTTTTTTTACGTGTTTGTTTATAAATATTAATTTTGAAAGGTATATACGTGAGAGAAAATCTACTAAATGAATCTTAATCTATTTATTTTAAATACCCTACTATAACCATATGGTGGTCTTATTTTATAATACCTCGGGAGCTAATGAAACTATTTTAGTAAAATTGAACTGTCTCAATTCTCGGGCAATCGCACCAAAAACTCGAGTTCCTTTTGGATTTCCTTCTTGATCAATCACAACTGCAGCATTGTCATCATATCGGATTATCATACCGTTGTCACGTTTAAGTTCTTTACAAGTACGGACAATTACAGCTCTGACCACTTCTGATCTTTCTAGAGGCATGTTTGGAACTGCGTCTTTGATCACAGCAACAATAACGTCACCAATATGAGCATATCGACGATTGCTAGCTCCTATGATTCGAATACACATCAATTCTCGAGCCCCGCTATTATCTGCTACATTCAAATGGGTTTGAGGTTGAATCATATCATTTTTTTATCTGTTTTTTACAATACAAAGGTCGAAGAAAAAAAGAAATATTATTTGTCCAAAAAAAGAAACCTGCACCCACTATTTTTAAGTTTTTAAGTAAGGCCTATTTCTTTTTTATCCCAAAATAATAAATTGAGCTCGTATAGGCATTTTGGACGCTGCTATTGAAATAGCCCTTCTGGCTATAGTTTCTGTTACTCCACCCATTTCATAAAGGATTCGACCTGGTTTAACAACCGCTACCCAATATTCGGGAGAGCCTTTACCTGAACCCATACGTGTTTCTGCGGGTCTTACTGTAACCGGTTTATCTGGAAATATACGAACCCATATTTTTCCACCGCGACGTGCATTTCGTGTCATTGCTCGTCGACCTGCTTCTATTTGTCTAGATGTGATCCAAGCGGGTTCAAGTGCCTGAAGAGCGTATTTACCAAAACAAATAGTATTACCTCGATAAGATATTCCCTTCATTCTTCCTCTATGTTGTTTACGGAATCTGGTTCTTTTGGGGTTATAGTTGATGGTTTGTTTTGAATTCCATCTCTACTACAGAACCGGACGTGAGAGTTTCTTCTCATCCAGCTCCTCGCGAATAAAATAAATTCAAATTAAAGATTTTGAGTTCAATTAGAATTCTATTCAGATATAATATTATGCATAGATGTATTTATATTTAATTTTAATAACTGAATCATGGATTTCATTTAATCTAGATCAAATTTTATTAATTTGTATATCTTGATTTGTCTATTTTGTTTGTATAGATATATACAATAATTATAATAATAATAATGAAATTAATTAAATAAAATATATATATTAATAACTATTAATATTAATAACTATTTATCGATATTAGAATGTTAAAAGGAATCTTTTTTTTGTTTTACTCTTTATGGTATTGGATTGACCCAAATTTAGCAATCCAAGAAAATAAGGTTTTCGCGGGCGAATATTTACTCTTTCCATTTCTATTTCAGTTCTATCATTCGTTCATAACTTTTCCGAATAGATGAATTGGTCTCTGGTCGTTTCCGCCATCCCGATCAATGAATCATTCAAATTCATTTTCATAGAATCTTTTGAATTCACAGGTTCCGTCGTTCCCATCGCTTCTTATTTAATGGTTAGGTCTGAATTCTACAATGGAGCTATTAGTTCTTGAGTCAATATTCTTAGTCTTTATTGGCTCGAAGCTCTTTATTTTTTGTTCGATGAGTAGATCCATTTAATGATGAATCCGTATTGATGCTTTATTACACAGAATTTTTTATGAGATGACTCATAGACCTTACATATTGGAATTATATATCATCAATATTTTCTTTCTTCCTCTCATCCTTCCATTTATCCATACCCTTTCTTTTTTTTTATTATTAACAATTTAGAAGCAGATTTTTTAATATTAATAAATAAATAATAAAAAAGATTTCAGTTGCTACAACAATATGAACAATACATCATATCTTGACTGGTTCTTTGGATCCAGATAATACGAAGTGATGAGTTGGTTATTACTTCTATAGTTATTTGTTTATACTATGGGGCTGCTTTTTATACTAACCCTCAAAAAACCAACGAGTCACACACTAAGCATAGCAATTTTATCAAAAGATTAATTTAATTTTTATTAAACCCTATAGAATTATAATTTATAATTGTTCATTTTTTTTATTGAACAGAAAAGAAGAAACGAATTTCTTTTATTCCATTGCTGGATAGAATAAAAAGGGAAATAAGGTTTATTATTATTATTCCCCCT